TATTCCTATGGAACATCTAGTAACAAGAAGATTTAATCGGAAATATCGACAAATTCTTGCGAAGTCCAAAGAAATGAAATAAAAAAAGACCTACTGTTCCAATTTCATCTCCATTGAATTTTAATATCAGAATAGTGGATATAGTAATGATTCGATGGGTCAGGTCCACTTACTTTTTCTTTTGTTGATTTCTAATCTTTAGAATGGATTTGATTGAAATAATGGAAAATAGGAATATTTGGCAATTCAATAGACGACTTATCATTATTCTCATTATTCATTATAATTATTCATTATTATAAACAAACGTTCAACTTTAAAACTATAATTACTATACTATAACTCATTATAATAAATAATAATACCTTATTATAATTAAATTATACAGTTGGTTACTTTTTTTTATTACAAATATCAACAACATCTCTATTCTCCGCTCAAATATGAATACTAAGACTGGAGTTTTATGAAAAAATCTAAAGCCCCTTATCGGATTTGAACCGATGACTTACGCCTTACCATGGCGTTACTCTACCGCTGAGTTAAAAGGGCCTGTTTGATTCAATTCCTGAATGAGTCACTATGCGGATAAGATATATCTATATACATATATTATATACATAAGTACATGCAATAGACTCATAGTGGCTAGTGGTCCATTCAGGACCAGGAACGCGAAATTTGATTTACCTGGCGAGTCTAGGGTAAGAATGGTTTATTGATATTGGATTTGATAAATATCAATGCAATGAATTCTTTCAAGACCGACCCTAATTACTTTTCTTTTATTGAATTGACCCCTATCAGAACGAAATTTACTTGATTGATACATGTACCCACCAACTCGACATAGATCCAAGACATTTCATCGAATCATGTGCTGAATAGATTATACTTGTCCCCTGACCCAAATTCTTAGAGAAAAAACAATTTTCGATAATCCCCTCTTTCCAGATTTATCGTTTGTTAATTTCCTGGCTTAGTGTGAGATAGAGATAGGCATATCTCATTTTAACAATGAGTGAATCAATGAATGAAAGTGGAAGAAATGGGGTTTAACCCTTTTTCTGGCGGACAAATCATTCCCTTAAAGGATCCTACCCTTCGTATTATTTTCTATTTATATATAGAAATAGAAATTTATCATTATTTATAATTTGATTTATATATTTATTATTATATTTCATATTTTATATTTATTATTATATTTCATATTTTCTATTTATTATATTTCCTATTTTATATTAATTAAATATTATTTAATATTCATTAATTATATTAATTAAATTATTAATAAATTAATTATATTAATTTTAATTAAATTAATATAAAATATAGTAATATCAATTTATAGAATAATAATAATATATTTATATACAGAATGGCGATTAGAATGAATGACTCATGAATATATATAAATTATAAATGACGAATCAAAAATTCTATGGAATCATGCAAGACGAAAAGATCCGTCGGATCTAGTCATACCATTACATTATATTGACAATTTCAAAAAACTGTTCATACTATGAGCGTAGTATGATGGCGGTCGGGCAAGCATGCCCCCATCGTCTAGTGGTTCAGGACATCTCTCTTTCAAGGAGGCAGCGGGGATTCGACTTCCCCTGGGGGTAGGGTACTACGAAAGGAAATTGACCGTGGATTATCACTAAGCCTAGAATTGATTCTTCCTGGGTCGATGCCCGAGCGGTTAATGGGGACGGACTGTAAATCCGTTGACAATATGTCTACGCTGGTTCAAATCCAGCTCGGCCCAATAATTCGCCGATCCACCATGAAATGATATAACCCATTTGTTTTCCAGAAATGCCCGATACGGAGGAATAAAAAAATAAAACTTTCTGATATATCCCTACTTCTATTTATTTGCTCTATTTCTTTTTATTTGTTTTGTTCCCACAAATCCCGATCTTGCTAATAATCTAGATTCATATCAGGATCTGTAAGTATAAAGTCTAAGGAAAAGAGTAAGAGTAAAGAAAAAAAAAGAGTTTTTTTTTTCATTGAAAGATTGATTATCAATCGATTGGGCAATAACGAAAGGATTACTAGTAATCCATGTCGCTCTCACTAAAATGCGTATCCATGTGAATATCAATATATAACTCGCGTCTATGTTACAACACGGCGAGAAATGATTTGAATGAAATCATAAGAATATGTATGCTATACACTTCCCTGGGATTGTAGTTCAATTGGTCAGAGCACCGCCCTGTCAAGGCGGAAGCTGCGGGTTCGAGCCCCGTCAGTCCCGACGGATCCAATAAATACTCAATTCATCTCTCCATTTTCTGTGAAAATGGGGACAAGGGGCAGAATTTCATTACCAACGGAGATCCTTATTTCTTTTTTTTTTTTTTTTTTCTTTTCGCATTTCTCATCAAACAAATCCGGGAATTTCCATTCCTTCAACTAGTACCGATTGATGGGAGAGAAGCATATGTGGATTAGTAATTATTGGTAGCATCATATTCAGAATTCCAAGAGATACCGCACTGGGTCGGACTTTTTCGATTGCTCCCGATCCGTGTAATGGTATAGAATACCCTATGTTTCCTGGGAACACATACACAAATGGAATTCCTTTCTTGTACGCTACAAAATGAATTTAACATAGTTACCCTGATAGAATACTTTATCAGTATCTCTTTTGCTGGTTCCGATTGTGTGTAACCTAACAAATTGCACACTGAACTTTTGATATATGCGTCCCAGTCCTAATCCAAGCCAAGGAAAGAAGATATTAATAAAGGAAAGAAGATATTAATAAAAGAAAGATCAAACAAGGATCCTGCCCCTCTTAGCAAAGGAATGAATAAGATTTTTTCCTTCCTAAGGTAAGGGTCCCATCGAAGAAAGAACAAACTCTAAAATAGTGAATTTAATTTGATGGAATATTAGATTTTTTATACCCGGACTCATCTTTATCACACTTCTTTGTCTTCCAAGAAAATTAGATCATTAAAAAAACGGAGTTTAGAACTTAACTCCGTCCTTTTTTCCATTTCACTTCTATTGTTTGTTTTGTTTGGGTTTGTAACCAATGGAAGTGGAAAAGCGGTCTGATGATACTTCATCAGATGATTGTACAAGGAAGGCGGTAGGTTATAGAAAAGAAAGAATGGAAAAGAATGATAAATAAAGGAATTCTTGATTGGATCAGGAATCCAATTTTGGATTCGGTATGGATAAAAGATCTTCCTATGTTATACTATTAAATTCTCGACGATGAATCGATTTGATAGCTCAGATATTGTTATTCATGATATTGATCCGATTCAATATCATCGAAATGTAATTCATCCCATTGAATTTACAGGCGAAAGATTTATCATCTCTATGGGATTAAATCCCGAGTTATTGCGAAGTAAAAAAAAACGGATTATGGAAGTAAATATTCTCGCATTTATTGCTACTGCACTGTTCATTCTAGTTCCTACTGCTTTTTTACTTATCATATACGTAAAAACAATCAGTCAAAGTCAAAATGATTAATTTGAATGAAACTTGAATCTTTTGTTCTTATCAATGATTGAAGAAATAAAATAAAAAGGATTCTAATTTCGCGTCTTAAATGAAATGAACGGACTAGAATCAGCAGTATTCTATGAGATCCGATAGTATGGTAGAAAGATTCATATATTTCTTTCTACCATACTATTTATTAGTGTTATTGTAGTGTATAAAGTTGTACTGTATAAAGATAGAGGCTTAATATAGATCAATCTAAAAATCGAAAATATGTATCTTCAGATTCATATATGTAGATATCAATTACATATATGTGATTGAGCCGTTGACAGATGATTCAAGGAATTCTATGGGCGCTTCTTCAGATTTCGAAAAGGAGTAGTAAACCCCACCTATTTTTAACGCTTGAACCATGATATGAAACGAATCGATAAAGCATAAATCAAATTGCTAAAATAATAAAACAAGTGGTAAGTGCGCAATATGTGACTTGCCCAAGGCAAGATCTTATTATGCGTAGTCTCTCGTTGGACAATCACTATGTCTATGTTGTTTCCCATAGAAAGTGCGTATCCACTTAATAACAGAACTACTTTCTCTTTGAACAGTAAAAGTAAAGTAAAGAGAGAAACAAATAAAACAAATAAAAAGGGGTCCGTTGTTCCTCATTGTCCATATATAATTCTGGTAAGAACCGGTTCATCGAAATAGAAAGTTTAGGAAGAATTCGGTTGGAAGAAATTTCCTATCATCCGTATCCCTTTTACTTTCGAAATACGAACATGGGAATCATTGAAATATCTCTTTGATTGAAAGAGTATTATTCATATAATACATTACTCCACCAGAATCCAATGGAAATTTCGAAATAAAGATATTTTGATTTCAATTTTATATTAATTAAATTAATATAAAATTGAAAATTAAATAGTTAAAAAATAGTTAAAAACGCTTTACAGAATGATCTATAAAACAATTAATACAGTTTGATTCCTCAACTCAATTAGTAGTACCCTTAGAGTCCACTTCTTCCCCATACTACGAGTGAAAGCGAAAATGTAAAGACTACCATTAAAGCAGCCCAAGCGAGACTTACTATATCCATGTGAATTATGTCCCCTATCTCTATGAATATGAAGGAATTATTCCATTATTGCTCACTAATAATAGTGGAATCAATGGCGCAGAGTCAAAAAAAAGGGGGTATTCTGACCCAACACTATTGATGAACCGATCCAATAAATCCACTTATAACAAGTTCTTATATGATCCCTAGTAGAATCGGGAAACATTAAGTACAAGCGAAATAAAAAGTGGCAGTGACACCCTTGGAAAGTATCAAGGGAGTGTTACTAATGGAACATGTAGGATAATAAAACCTATTGTTTCTTTTGTTGCCCTTCATAAGTAAAAGAAAGGCATAAAAATATGGAATCAAGATAGATCACTATCTATCACATACCCCTATTTCCTATTTGATCTAATCCTTACCGTTTCCCGATTGTCTA